CGCTCTAGTATCGTCAATACTGTATTATTGTTAATACTGTATTATTGTTAATACTGTATTATTGTTAATACTGTATTATTGTTAATACTGTATTATTGTTAATACTGTATTATTGTTAATACTGTAGTATCGCCAATACGAAAAAGGGTAAATAATCTCACTAGGGGTCTTTCTGTTTCCGGGGGGTTTGCAGAAGTGTTAATGATCTCAGGAGTTTAGGGGGGTAGGGGGGTTTAACGCGCAAAAGCCGACGGATTTATCTTAGAGATACTAGGGGTGATGATCATATATATGCCCTTGATATCCTAATATGAAACTCTTAGTAGAAAGTCTTTTCATAACTCATACTATGTGCTTGGGCAAGGAAAATGCTCGACCTTGTTTGTTATCTTGGTGTGCACTGTGAGATGTAAGGCGAAAGGAGAAAAAAAAAAGAGAACCCCTTGCCCCCGTGGAGAGAGTGCTCGGCATGCTGGGTAACGAGTACTATGCACTCCACCATTAACTTATGCAAGCGTCAATGAAAGTGGAGGGAGTAAAGCGATTAATGGCCCTGAAGTAGGAACCAAATGCCAGGAATAGTTCACCCGGTGAAACCCCCACGATTATTGTCCCTCACCCTCAATAAGAGTTAGCATTAAAGAATCCCCGGTTGGTCGTCTCTCACTACATTAAGAAGCTGAGCTCTAGGGCTGTTGAGTCCTGGTATAACTCGACCGGTTGAGAGTTGTGTTCGGTCTTAAATGTCGGGTTGTACTACCTGGTCTAAGATGGCCGATCAATGAAAGCTAGGTACATGTAAACCCTAGTTAAAGTTTTGTTGTATGTCCGGGTTAAACCAATGATTTCAGAATTCCACTAATGTAGGGAAGCACCATATGAAATGGTTAAATTCGATTCATGGTGATAATGCATATATGTATATAAAATTTTCATGTACATATGTGTTTGCGCAGAGAGTAGTTTAGCGCTAGAATTCCGGCTTTGGGAGTCGGGGGTAGGAGTTAAAATCTCCTCTTTTTGAGCAGTAGGGGGGAGTCTAACCTCCGACGTCCGATTTACAAGACCGGCGCTCTGACGCTGAGCTACTAGTGCAAGATCATTCAAGAGCTTTGTTCTCTAGTCATCCTGCCAGAGGGATCAGAACTAGGAAGAGAAGGAAGTATAGGAAAGATGCGATTTGGCCGATGATCACGTAAGGGTCTTCAACCGGTATTCCGCCGATTCAGGTAAGAATGACTACATTCGCGACGAGGGTTCAGAAGAGGAACTGGGATAGTGGGCGGAAGGTCATGCCCCGCTGTTTAGAAGTATGCAGGAGGGGAACTAGGAATAGTACTAAAATGGCAAAGAAGAGAGCTAGAACGCCTCCTAGTTTGTCAGGAATAGACCGGAGGATGGCGTACGCAAATAGGAAGTATCACTCAGGCTTGATATGAGGGGGTGTGACAAGGGGGTTAGCTGGGGTGAAGTTGTCTGGGTCGCCCAGAAGGTTGGGGGCGAATAAAGCGAGGGCTGTTAGCCCAATTAGGAGCACAGCAAACCCAAGGAGGTCTTTGTAAGAGAAGTAGGGGTGAAACGGGACCTTGTCTGCGTCAGAATTCAGTCCCGTGGGGTTCGTCGAGCCGGTTTCGTGAAGGAAGAGGAAGTGTAAGATAGTTATGGCTATAATAACAAAGGGGAGAAGGAAATGAAAGGCAAAAAACCGGGTTAGGGTAGCGTTGTCTACTGAGAAGCCCCCTCAGATCCACTGGACGAGGTTGTTCCCAATGTAGGGAATTGCCGAGAAGAGGTTTGTAATTACAGTAGCCCCCCAGAATGACATCTGTCCCCAGGGAAGGACGTAGCCTACAAAAGCGGTTGCCATAACGAGGAGAAGAAGAACGACTCCGATGTTTCAGGTCTCCTTATAGAGGTAAGAGCCGTAGTAGAGGCCTCGGCCGATGTGGAGATAAATGCAGATAAAGAAGAACGATGCACCGTTAGCGTGCATGCTCCGGATTAATCAGCCATTATTGACATCTCGGCAGATGTGATTAACGGATGAGAAAGCGGTTACAATGTCGGAGGTATAGTGTATAGCAAGAAATAAGCCCGTCAAAACTTGTACGATTAAACAAAGGCCCAATAAAGAGCCAAAGTTTCATCACACTGAAATATTTGAAGGGGCGGGGAGGTCGATTATGGCATCGTTTGCGATTTTTAGTAGGGGATGGGATTTCCGTAGGTTGGCCATTATAGTTCTTGTAGTTGAATAACAACGGTGGTTTTTCAAGTCACTAGTCCTGGTTAAAGTCCTGGCAGGAATCATGACTTTCGTTATGTATTTGTTTCTGTTCTTATTGGTTTTGGGATTGGTTGCGGTAGCTTCAAATCCGTCTCCGTACTTTGCGGCCCTAGGGCTTGTACTAGTAGCAGGGGCGGGGTGTGGAGTATTAGTTGGGCACGGGGGGCCATTTTTATCCTTAATTCTGTTCTTAATCTACCTGGGAGGGATGTTGGTTGTGTTTGCGTACTCGGCAGCTCTTGCCGCTGAGCCATACCCGGAGAGCTGGGGCAACCGTTCAGTGTTGGCGTATATGGTTATGTACAGTGTGGGGGTTATTCTAGCATCTGGCCTGTGTTTAGGGGGGTGATACGAGTCTTCGTGAGTGGGCGCTGATGAGTTCGCAGAACTGTCAGTGTTCCGGGGGGATATAGGGGGGGTTGCGCTAATCTACGCCTCTGGGGGATGAATGCTTATCACGAGTGCTTATGTTTTGCTCCTAACTTTATTAGTAGTGCTAGAGCTCACCCGGGGGTTGAGCCGTGGCACTCTGCGGGCTGTTTAGGAGGAGGCGAATAGTACGGCCAGAGTAATTGAAAGTAGACAAAGGGTGAGGTGGGTTTTGATCATACCTCGCTGTACATTGCTTGTTGTTGTGACAAGAGGGAGGTTGTAGTTAACAACAGCCTTAGGTCCGACTTTCTCCAGTCATGTCTGGTCGATCATTTGGTTGGCAATGGTCTGGCCTAGGGCTAGGTTCAACTTAGGGGTTAGCCGGTGGATTACACTTGGGAAAAACCCGAGCATGTTGGAGAAATGGTGGGTCGGAAGGTTTGGGGTAGGTTTCAGCTGCTTGCTGGTTAAAGACGCTAGTTCCATGGCAATAATTAGCCCAAGAATTGTAACGGCCAGAGCGGCTAGTTTTAGGAGAGGGGGCATGGTCATAACGGGCGTTTTGAGTGGCAAGATGTTAGAGGTAAGGATAAGGCCGGCGACGATGCTTCCCCAAGCCAGACGCTTAATAGGGTTGATTACTTCGGGGGTGTTCTCATTAATAGGTGAAAGTGAGTTGAATCGGGGGTGGCCCAGGGGTACAAAGAAAATAATACGAAAGCTGTAGACAGCTGTGAAGGAAGTCGCAACCAGGGTGAGAGTGAGGGCTCAGGCGTTTAGGTGGGATGTGTTTAGTGCTTCGATAATAGCATCTTTGGAGAAAAAGCCAGCTAAGAATGGGGTGCCCGTGAGGGCAAGGCTTCCAATAGTAAAGCAAGAAGAGGTGAAGGGGGTCAGATGGTGTATGCCCCCCATCTTTCGGATGTCTTGCTCGTCGTTGAGGCTGTGGATAATAGAGCCGGAGCACAGGAAGAGCATGGCTTTAAAGAATGCATGTGTACAAATATGGAGGAAGGCAAGTTGTGGTTGGTTCAAGCCGATGGTAACCATCATGAGTCCGAGCTGGCTGGATGTAGAGAATGCAACAATTTTTTTAATGTCGTTCTGGGTTAAGGCACAGGTGGCTGTAAATAGCGTAGTTAAGGCCCCCAGGCATAAACAGACGGTCAGGGCCGTCTGGTTATTTTCTATAAGGGGGCTCAAGCGAATGAGCAAGAAAATGCCCGCAACGACTATCGTGCTCGAATGCAGTAGGGCAGATACCGGCGTGGGGCCTTCCATTGCAGCTGGCAGCCATGGGTGGAGGCCAAACTGAGCAGACTTACCAGTCGCAGCTAGGATGAGACCTAACAGGGGGAAAGTCAGGTCTATATTATTCGCAGCCGCGAATACTTGTTGAAGTTCCCATGAGTTTAGGTTCATTGCTATTCAGGCTATGGCGAAGATAAGACCGACATCTCCGACTCGATTGTAGAGTACTGCCTGAAGGGCTGCGGTATTCGCATCTGCCCGTCCGTGCCATCAGCCGATCAGAAGGAAGGACATGATGCCAACGCCTTCCCAACCGATGAATAGTTGAAACATATTGTTTGCTGTTACTAGAATGATCATTGCGATTAAAAAGGTCAGAAGATACTTAAAAAAGCGGTTCATGAGAGGGTCTGCATGTATGTATCATAGTGCGAACTCCAGGATGGACCAAGTTACGTAGAGAGCAATTGGGGTAAAGATAATGGAGTAGAAGTCAAATTTTAAGCTGATGTTGATGTCAAAAGTGTCTGTGTTCATTCAGCTTCAGCTCGTAATAATGACTTCCAGCCCTTCGTTAAGAAAAAGGTATAATGGGAGGAGGCTGGTGAAGAAAGCCAGCTTAACTGCTGTTTTTACATGGGAAAGGGCCCAATTGGTGGGTTTGGGGGTGGGTGTTAGCGTGGATAGAAGGGGGTATGCAAGAAGTGCAAAAATAATAATTAAGCTAGAGGTCATTATTAGGGAGGTAGGGTGCATAGCTGCTACTTGGATTTGCACCAAGAGTTTTTGGTTCCTAAGACCAACGGATGAGCTGTTATCCTTTAGGAGCAGGTTCGAGTGAGCCTAGGAGTTTAACCAAGGGGGTGAAGATTAGCAGTCTTCATTGCTTCGAGCCTCTCTCGGTGGACAGGGGGATTTTAACCCTCGATTTTAGAATCACAATCTAATGTTTTAGTTAAACCATGTCTACAGCTTGTCCACCCTCAGATTAGCTGAGGTTTAAGGATCAGCAGGCTGAGTGGGATAAGATGAAGTGAGATAAGAAGATGTTCTCGGGTGTGCGAAGGTTCGGTCGCGAGCAGATGCGCGGGGAGAACTCCCCGTTGCGTTATCAAGAACATATAAAGTGAGTACCCGGCAGTAATGAGGGTCCCTGCCCCTGTTAGGGCAATAGTTCACCAGGATCAGTTAAATAAGGAAGTGATGATTATTAGCTCACCCATGAGATTAGGAAGGGGTGGTAAGGCTAAGTTGGCAAGACTGGAGATGAATCATCAGGTTGCTATGAGGGGGAGCAGCACCTGCAAGCCCCGTGCAAGCACTATAGTCCGGCTGTGTGTTCGTTCGTAGCTCGTGTTTGCGAGACAAAATAAGGCGGATGAAGTGAGTCCGTGTGCTACTATCAAAATGAGGGCACCGGTGAAGCCCCAGGGTGTTTGAATCAGAATTCCGCCCGCTACTAGCCCCATGTGGCTTACTGAGGAGTAAGCAATTAGTGATTTTAAGTCCGTTTGGCGAAGGCAGATGGACCCGGTCATAACAACTCCCCATAGCGCAAGTACAATAAAGGGGTAGCTAAGTTCCTTGGTGAGAGGCTCAAGCATAACTATTATTCGCATTATTCCGTAGCCCCCAAGCTTAAGAAGAACGGCAGCAAGGATCATAGAGCCCGCGATAGGGGCTTCTACATGAGCTTTAGGTAGCCAAAGGTGGATTCCGTAGAGGGGCATTTTTACTAGAAAAGCTAGTAAGCAGGCCACTCATCATAGGTTACTGGCATAAGATGAGAGGCTGAGGGGGGCAGAGTACTGGAGGGTTAGAAGTGAAAGGGTCCCGGCGTTATTTTGCAGGAGGAGCAGGGCTACAAGGAGGGGTAGAGAGCCCGCTAGAGTATAGAATAAAAAGTAGGTACCGGCATTCAGGCGTTCTGTTTGGTTACCTCATCGGGTGATGATAATCAGGGTAGGGATGAGAGTAGCTTCAAATATAATATAAAACATAATAACCTCGGTGGCGCCGAATGCAAGAATTAGGAAAAATTGGAGGGATGTGAGGAGAGACAGGTATGTTCGTTGGCGGACAAGAGGCTCTGAGGATGTGTGGTTTTGGCTTGCTAGGATTATAAGGGGAAGAAGTCAGCATGTCAGGACAAGCAGGGGGGTGGAGAGGGGGTCCGTAGCTATGAAAGAGTTCATAGAGGTCCACCCAACTTCTGAGAGGTTTTCTACTCATGTTAGACTAAACAGGGCAATGAGAAAGCTATGGGAAAGCGTAGCTGGTCAGAGTCACTTGCGGGGGGCAAGCCAGATCAGGGGGATTAGCATAATAGTGGGGATTAGGATTTTTAGCATTGCAGAAGATTGAAGCTCTGTAGGCGATCAGTGCCGTGGGTGCGGGCAGTCGCTACCAGAAGTGCTAGACCCGCGCTGGCTTCACATGCAGAGAATGCTAGGAGAAGCATCGGAGATGCCGAGGCGTTGGTCGAGTCTGACTGGAGGGTGGAGATGGAAAGGGCGATGAATAAAGAGAGCATCATGCCTTCCAAACAGAGGAGGGCAGAAAGGAGGTGGTATCGATGAAGTGTTAGCCCCAACAAGCCCAGTACGAAGGCTGAGGAGAAAGTAAACTGTACGGGGGTCATTTGGCAGCTATGGAGTCAAACCATAAGCTTTTGAGTCGAAATCAAATATTTTTCTTATACTAACTGCCTACTCCGCTCACTCTAGGCCCCCCTGGATTCACTCATAGATAAGGCCAAGCGTGAGAAGGAAAAGAACTGCAGAGGCTCAGGCAAACGTGAGGAGAGGCGAGGACAGTTGGTCCCCTCAGGGAAGAGGGAGGAGAAGTGCAATCTCTAGATCAAATAGGAGAAACAGAATAGCGATAAGGAAGAAGCGAAGGGAGAAAGGTAGTCGGGCAGAATCTATAGGGTCAAATCCGCATTCGTAGGGTGACAGCTTCTCGTAGTCGGGGCTTATAATTGGGAGTCAGAAGGATACAATGGCAAGAACTACTGACAGGATAGTGGTGATCACCAGAATGGTTGCTACTAGGTTCATTATCTTTCCTTGGACTTTAACCAAGACCAGGTGATTGGAAGTCACTTATACTTGTTTTGATACTAGAAAGATTAAGATCCTCATCAGTAGATAGAGATATAGAGGAATAGTCAGACTACATCTACAAAATGTCAGTACCATGCGGCTGCTTCGAATCCAAAATGATGGTCAGAGGTAAAGTGGTGTTGAACTTGACGTGTTAAGCAGACGGCCAAGAAGGTGGTGCCAATAAGAACGTGTAGTCCGTGGAAGCCTGTTGCTACGAAGAATGTAGCACCGTAAGCCCCGTCAGCAATGGTAAATGGGGCTTCTTGATACTCCAGGGCTTGAAGAAAGGTAAAATAGCCGCCTAAGAGGATTGTAAGCGCTAGAGATTGAATTGCTTGCTTACGATTACCTTCTATGATGCTATGGTGGGCTCAAGTGACTGTAACTCCCGAGGCAAGAAGAACAGCTGTGTTTAGAAGGGGGACTTCAAATGGGTCAAGGGGGGTAATACCTGCAGGGGGTCAGAAGCCCCCTAGTTCAGGGGTGGGTGCGAGGCTGGCGTGGTAGAATGCTCAAAAGAATCCTAGGAAAAATAATACTTCCGAAGTAATAAACAGAATTATACCGTATCGAAGCCCCTTCTGTACGGGAGGGGTGTGGTGCCCCTGAAATGTTCCCTCTCGCACTACATCCCGTCATCATTGGCAGGTTGTAAGAACTAGCAGAAGAGTTCCCAGGATTATCAAAGACATGGAGTGGAAGTGGAACCAGATTGCGAGACCTGATGTTATTAGAAGAGCGGCAACTGCCCCTGTCAGGGGTCACGGGCTGGGGTCGACTATGTGGTAAGGGTGTGCTTGATGGGCCATTAGACGTTTTCTTGTAGATAGAGGCTTAGGAGAAGAACGAAGACATAGGCCTGAATTAGTGCTACGGCGACCTCGAGGATAGTGAGAAGGAATAAGAGAGCTGAGACAATGAGGGTCACAGTAGGGTAGATGGTGATAAGAGTAAAAGCAGCGCTGGCGATCAGCTGAATTAGTAGGTGACCCGCTGTGAGGTTTGCGGTCAGTCGGACACCGAGGGCCAAGGGGCGGATAATTAGGCTAATTGTTTCGATGACGATTAAGACAGGGATTAGGAGGGTGGGAGTTCCCTCGGGGAGTAGGTGACCCAGGGCGTGGGTTGGCTTGTCCCGCATGCCAATAATAACAGTAGCTAGCCACAGAGGGAAGGCCAGGCCAAGGTTAAGGGAGAGTTGAGTTGTTGGTGTGAAGGTGTAGGGGGCAAGCCCGAATGTGTTAAGGGTGATAAGGTAAACCATAAGTGCGGCGAATAGAATAGCTCACTTGTGTCCGCCAGGGCTCACTGGGAGGAGAAGCTGGTGGGTAAAGCGGTTGAGGGATCAGCCCTGAAGGGTTAGTAGTCGGCTGTTGATTCATCGGGCTGTAGGTGTGGGGAAAAGAACTCAGGGCAGGGTGAGGGCTAGGAAAATTAAGGGGATTCCAAGATAGGTCGGAGATATGAACTGGTCGAAAAGGCTTAGGATCATGGTCAGTTTCAGGAATTTATAAGAGGGGTCTCGGTGCTTTGAGAGGTAGGCTCATTCGGGAAGGCATGGCCTATAATTTTAGAGGGGATTACTGTCAAGAAAATCAATCAAGAGAAGACTAAGATGGCGAGCCAGGGGGCGGGGTTAAGCTGGGGCATATCGCTAAGGGTGGTTGGTGGCCACCAATCTTTAGCTCAAAAGGCTAACGCTAGGACCAATTTAGCTTCTTAGCGAGGCGTCTTCAATTATTTTTGATGATCAGTCTTCGAAGTGTTCTAGAGGAACTGATTCAACTACGATAGGCATGAAGCTGTGGTTGGCTCCGCAGATCTCAGAACACTGCCCGTAGAATACGCCGGAGCGATTGACAATAAAGGTTGTTTGATTGAGCCGGCCTGGGACTGCGTCAGCCTTAATTCCTAGGGCTGGGACCGCTCAGGAGTGGAGCACGTCCTCAGCAGAGATAAGGACTCGGATAGGCGACTCCATAGGGATTACTATTCGGTGATCCGCCTCAAGAAGGCGGAATTGGCCGGGGGAGAGGTCTTGTGTGGGGATTATGTACGAGTCGAAGCCTAGGTTTTCATAGTCTGTGTACTCGTAGCTTCAGTATCATTGGTGGCCCATAGCTTTAATTGTTAGGTGAGGGTCGTCGATTTCATCTATGAGATAAAGAATTCGAAGGGAGGGGAGTGCGATGAGGATAAGAATAATTGCGGGTAGCAGTGTTCAGACGATTTCAATTTCTTGGGAGTCTAAAACAAGCTTGTCAGTAAGCTTTGTTGTGGCTATAGCTACAATTATGTAAAGTACCATGGTGCTGATTAGGAACACGATCATAAGAGCGTGATCATGGAAGTGAAGGAGCTCTTCTATGAGAGGTGAAGCTGCATCTTGAAATCCTAGTTGTGAGGGATGTGCCATTAGGGAAAAGACACGCGGGAGTTTAACCCACAATTTTGCCTTGACAAGGCAGTGTAATGGTTTTACTAGAGTCTTATAAAGAAAGTGACAGAGTGGTCGTGTGGCTGTCTTGAAAGCAGTTTATGGGGGTTCAATTCCCTCCTTTCTTGCTAGTATTGGCGAGTTTGGACAAATGCAGGCTCCTCAAATGTGTGATAGGCTGGGGGGCAGCCGTGGAGCCACTCTACGTTTGTGGTGGTTAGTTCTACTGCGCTGACTTCACGTTTAGCAGCAAATGCTTCTCAAAGAATGAAAAGAAACATGATTACAGCTACGAGGGAGACTAGGGACCCCATGGAAGAGACTGTATTTCACAGGGTGTAAGCATCTGGGTAGTCTGAGTATCGGCGAGGTATCCCTGCTAGGCCTAGGAAATGTTGAGGGAAGAATGTGAGGTTTACCCCGGCAAACATAACTCAGAAGTGGACTTTCGTTCATGTTTCGTGCAAGGTGTAGCCCGTGAATAGAGGGAACCAGTGGACAAAGGCAGCAAGGATGGCGAAGACAGCTCCCATCGATAGGACGTAGTGGAAGTGAGCAACTACGTAATAAGTGTCATGAAGTACAATATCGAGGGATGAGTTTGCTAAAACGATTCCTGTTAGGCCCCCAACTGTAAACAGGAAAATGAAGCCTAGGGCTCAAAGAAGGGGGGTCTCTCATTTAATATTTCCTCCGTGCAGAGTGGCAAGTCAGCTAAATACTTTCACGCCCGTAGGGATGGCAATAATCATAGTGGCTGATGTAAAATAGGCTCGTGTATCCACATCCATACCTACTGTGAATATGTGGTGGGCTCAGACGATGAAGCCTAAGAGGCCGATGGCCATTATTGCTCAGACTATCCCCATGTAACCGAAGGGTTCCTTTTTGCCGGTGTAGTAGGCCACGATGTGGGAGATCATGCCAAACCCGGGGAGAATCAGAATGTAGACCTCTGGGTGCCCAAAGAATCAGAATAGGTGTTGGTATAAGATGGGGTCACCTCCTCCTGCTGGATCAAAGAAGGCGGTGTTCAAGTTACGATCTGTTAGAAGCATGGTAATACCAGCAGCTAAAACAGGAAGGGAGAGGAGTAGAAGTACCGCTGTAATTAGGACAGCTCAGACAAACAGGGGAATCTGATACATGGTTATGGTTGTGGGTTTCATATTGATAATGGTAGTAATGAAGTTAATGGCCCCCAGGATCGAGGAAATGCCTGCTAGATGAAGGGAAAAGATTGTTAAATCAACGGATGCTCCCGCATGGGCGAGGTTTCCGGACAATGGGGGGTAAACTGTTCACCCGGTCCCGGCTCCAGCCTCAACCCCGGAAGAGGCCAGGAGGAGAAGGAAAGAGGGGGGAAGAAGTCAAAAGCTTATGTTGTTTATTCGGGGAAATGCCATGTCTGGAGCCCCGATCATAAGGGGAATAAGTCAGTTGCCGAATCCGCCGATTATCAGGGGTATAACCATGAAAAAGATTATTACGAAAGCATGGGCTGTTACGATTACATTATAGATCTGGTCATCCCCCAGGAAAGTGCCGGGTTGGCTTAGTTCTGCTCGGATTAGGAGGCTCAGGGCTGTGCCTACTATGCCGGCTCAGGCACCAAATACGAGATAGAGGGTGCCGATGTCTTTGTGATTGGTCGAGAAAAATCAACGTGTGATTGCCACAGGTAGGATGGCTGAGTTTTAAGCGGTGGATTGTAGCCCCATAAACAGAGGTTTAATTCCTCTTCCTGTCAGCTCTGAATTTTACACAGATTGCAAATCTGAGGAAGCAGGTTAATCGCCTGCCAGGGCTTTCCCCGCCTATTAGCTGTTTAGGCTAGGCGGGGAAAGGTAGACTGATGCTCGCTGGTTTGAGCGCTTAGCTGTTAACTAAGAGTTTGTAGGATCGAGGCCTTCCAGTCTAGAAAGGTTTTAGCTTAATTAAAGTGTCTGTTTTGCATGCAGGAGATGTGGGCTAGTATCCCGCAAGTCTTATCAGGGACTGGGAGATTTTCACCCCCTCTTAGGGCTTTGAAGGCCCTTGGTCTAGAGTAATCCTAAGTCCCTTATCAGGTAAGGCATGCCAGAATAGCGGGGGCTATTGGGAAGAGCATGACGGTAGCCACGGAAGTGACGGAGAGGGAGAGGGGGAGGGAGCTCTTGGGTGAAACTCGCCAGGAAGTAAGGCCAGAAATAGCGCTGGGGAAGGTGGTGAGTCCCATGGCATAAGCTATGCGAAGGTAGAAGTATAGGCTAAGGAGGGCAGAAAATGCGGCCATTACCCCGACAATGTAAAGTTCTTGCTTAGTGTATTCAAGGAGGACCATCAACTTAGGTATGAAGCCTGAGAGGGGTGGGAGGCCGGCCAGTGAGAGAAGAATGAGAGGGGTGAGTACCATAAGGATTGGTGACTTAGATCAGGAGGTTCCTAGGCCATAAATGGTAGTAACATGGTTTAACTTAAACACAAGGAACATGGAGGTTGTTATAATGAGGTAGATAAAGAAGACAAGGAGTGCTAGTTTGGGCTGGAATTGTAAGACAAGAAGTATTCAGCCTATATGTGCGATTGAGGAGTAAGCAAGGATTTTGCGTAGTTGGGTTTGGTTTAGGCCCCCTCAACCTCCGACAAGAACTGACGCAATTCCGAACCCCATAATTAGTGTTTGGTCAGAAGGCTGCAATTGGAGGAGAATAGCAAAGGGAGCGAGCTTTTGGAGGGTGCTTAGGATGAGGCCGGCTGACAGATCGATGCCTTGAAGCACTTCAGGGAGTCAGGCGTGAGTGGGGGCTATGCCTATCTTAATTGCTAGGGCGAGGGTGATGATTGTGACTGGCAGGGGGTGGGAGACTTGTATGACGTTCCAGTGGCCAGTGAGGAAGATGTTCGACAGGCTGCCAAGCAGGAGTAGTGCGGCGGCGATAGATTGGGTAAGGAAATACTTAGTGGTGGCCTCTACCGCTCGGGGGGAGTGACTCCGGGCCATAAGAGGAAGTACCGCGATGGTGTTAATCTCGAGGACTATTCAGACAAGGAGTCAGTTTGTGGCGGAGACGACTACTAGGGTCCCGGTAGTCAGTGTGGAGATTACAACCAGAACGATGAATGGGGTCATTAGCAAAGGCAGGATTTGAACCTACATGGTTGGGGTATGGGCCCAAGAGCTTGATTAGCTGACCTTACTAGGAAGTGGTGTATAGGGAGCACTAAGAGTTTTGATCTCTTCAGTCGGGGTTCAAATCCCCCTTTCCTAAGGAGTTGGGAGGAGTCGAACCTCCATGATGCACTCTATCAAAGTGATCCTTTACTTCAGGCACAACTCCTACCACTAAAGTTGGGGGGGAAGTCCTGCAAGTGCAATCGGGAGCGATAGATGTCAGACGACCAAGGATAGTGTCAGGGGTAGGAAGTTCTTTCAGATAAGGTGCATGAGCTGGTCGTATCGGAAACGAGGGTAGGAGGCTCGGACTCAAAGAAAAAGGACTGATAGAAGGGCCGCTTTAGTTATGAGGTTAATGGATGTAAGCTCGGGGAGGGAGGGGATGTGGGATGCCCCTAGGAACAAGGTGGCAGAAAGGGTGTTTATGAGAAGAATGTTGGAGTACTCAGCAAGGAAGAAAAGGGCGAACGTGCCGCCTGCGTACTCTACGTTGAAGCCTGAGACTAGCTCCGACTCCCCCTCCGTCAAGTCAAAGGGGGCCCGGTTAGTTTCTGCGAGCGTTGAGATATATCATATTGCAGCCAGGGGCCACGCGGGTGCGATTAATCAGATGCTTTCTTGGGCAGTGTTAAAGGTTTGTAGTGTAAACCCGCCAGTGAAGATGATGGCGTTTAGCAGGATGAGGCCTAAGCTGACCTCGTAGGAGATGGTTTGGGCTACCGCTCGTAGAGCCCCGATAAGTGCGTACTTTGAATTTGACGCCCATCCTGAGCCAAGAATGGAATAAACGGCGAGGCTCGAGACAGCAAGGATAAATAGGATGCCTAAGTTTAGGTCAATCACAGGGTACGGGAAAGGCATGGGGGCTCAAAGGGTTAGGGCGAGGGTGAGGGCAAGTATGGGGGCAAAGAGGAAGAGGAAAGGGGAGGAGGTTGATGGTCGGATTGGTTCTTTAATAAATAGCTTCAGTCCATCTGCGATAGGCTGTAAGAGGCCATAAGGCCCTACAATATTAGGACCTTTTCGCAGCTGTATATAACCTAGGACTTTCCGTTCAAGCAGGGTCAAAAAGGCGACTGCTAAAAGGACGGGTACAATAAAGGCGAGGGGATTAATGATGAGTGTTAAAATTGTGGACATCATATTTAGGGAGGGGAATTGAACCCCCGTGGAAAGAGTTTAGGTCTTTTGCAGTAACCGGGCTCTGCCACCCTAATGCGCCGTTATTTCCGGCACGGGAGAGTATGCCCTTTTACTTAGTTTAGATGTTTTCATTAAGTCAGGGGGAGGTGTACTTGAAGCATTGACCCCTTCTTCTCGGTCCTTTCGTACTAGAAAAGATCATCTCATAGATAGAAACTGACCTGGATTACTCCGGTCTGAACTCAGATCACGTAGGACTTTAATCGTTGAACAAACGAACCCTTAATAGCGGCTGCACCATTAGGATGTCCTGATCCAACATCGAGGTCGTAAACCCCCTTGTCGATATGGGCTCTAAAAGAGGATTGCGCTGTTATCCCTAGGGTAACTTGGTCCGTTAATCGGCATTGCCGGATCATGTTTGGTCAGAAGTTCTGTTAATTAGAATTGTGTTTCAAGTTTGTAGGAGCAGGGGATAAGTGGGGTAGTGCTCCCATTCCACATGGGGGTTTTGTATTTCCCCAGGGTCGCCCCAACCGAAGATACTAGGGCAGAGTCCACTAAGTTTAGGCCTTTATTCAGGGGTGTTTAACATGGACTGCCTTGGTACCTAAAGCTCCATAGGGTCTTCTCGTCTTATGTTTGGGATCCCCGCTTCTGCACGGGGAGATCAATTTCATTGACCGGAAGGAGGAGACAGTCAAGCCCTCGTTATGCCATTCATACAGGTCTCCATTTAAAAGACAAGTGATTACGCTTACCTTAGCACGGTCAAAATACCGCGGCCGTTGAACTAGATGTCACTGGGCAGGCGGGACCTCTTATACGTTAGTTTTGCAAGAGGCGATGTTTTTGGTAAACAGGCGAGGCTTTAAATTTGTTTGCCGAGTTCCTTCTCCTTCTCTTAGTCTTTCCTTGGGAGCACACCTGTGTTGGGTTAACGGTAGGTTTATTGGGGGGTTTTCTTGTTAGTTAGGGTTGTGTTTCATTTCCCTCTTTGGTTGGGGCCGTTAAGGCTCGGTGGGAGGTCCGTTCCGATTTACACGTGTGCAGGGAGAGAGGGGTACTCTCTTATTACTCATATTAGCATAGTCACTCCTATGGGGGCATAGGATGGCCTGGTACAATATAGGGGATTAAGATGTTTTTATCGGGATCAAGGGAGGGTGTGTATGTCTAAGCTTTAACGCTTTTTATCAGGATGGCTGCTCTTAGGCCCACTAAAACATCTTTCCTTATTGAATGTGATCTTTATCCTCCTTAAAAGGTTGTGTCCTGTTTCAAAGGGGCTGTACCCCCTTTGACTAACTGTGTCGGTTTCTTAGAGCATCTATATAAATGAAGGTATAAGGATGAATGGAGAAGCCGACAGGCTGAACTTAAATCCAGTTCCCAGGCAACCAGCTATAACTGTGTTCGATAGGTTTATCACCTCTACTCAAAGCTCTCCCCACTCTTTTGCCACAGAGACGGGTTTGCCCTAATTAATAGGCTGTCTTGGAGTAGCTCACGCAGTTTCGGGGGGTCAAACTAAAGTTCTCTTTGCTTGAGTATGCTGGCTAAATCATGATGCAAAAGGTACGAGGGGAAATCTCTGCTTTTTTGGGCTTTACTGGGCTTTTCATCTCTCTTTCAGCGTTCCCTTGCGGTACTTTTTCTATTGCTCCTGATTCCTTTTTCTATCTCCTGTACTAGAGGGGGAAAATGGTTTAATAAAGTCAATTATGTGTGTTAGGGTTTATTCATAGTGGTGTGTTGTTTTTAAGTGGGCGGGCTAGCTAATGGGCTTCAGGGCGATTCGGTTTGCACAAATGTCTTCTCAGTGTAAGGGAGACGCTATCCTATTAAGCTACGCTCTGATTTACCAAGCGCACCTTCCGGTACGCTTACCATGTTACGACTTTCCTCTCCTTTGCAGCGGGAATGTTTTAGTTAGGTTTAGTTCTAAGCTTGGAGAGGGTGACGGGCGGTGTGTGCGCGCTTAAGAGCCGGCTTCAGCAGGACGCTCTATTTCCTGCTTACTGCTAAATCCTCCTTTAGCTGTGTATTTCAGTACAACATTCGTAGTTCGCTATAGTTAGCGAATGTAGCCCATTTCTTCCCCTCACATGCACTACACCTCGACCTGACGTTTTAGGCTATGCCATTTTTGCTTACTATGTACCCTTCACAGGGTAAGCTGACGACGGTGGTATATAGGCGGGATAAACAAGAGAGGGTGAGGTTTAACGGGGGTTATCGGTTCTAGAACAGGCTCCTCTAGGTGGATGTTAAGCACCGCCAAGTCCTTCGGGTTTTAAACTTATGTTCGTAATACCCAGGCGGAGTTAAGTGTAAGTAAATGGTCAATATTTAGGGCTAGGCATAGTGGGGTATCTAATCCCAGTTTGTTTCCTAGTTTTCGTGGAGTCAGGATTTGTAAAGTCACTTTCGTGGATGGTCCTCATACTTTCGGGTGCGTATAACAGCATTGAAGGCGTTTGACTTTAGTTTGTATTACCCCTAACCACTCTTTACGCCGTAGTCTGTCAACTTGGGCCTCTCGTATAACCGCGGTGGCTGGCACGAGTTTTACCGGCCCTCTTAGCTTTTACTAAGTCGAGTTTTCACTCATGGCTTAATGTCTATCACTGCTGGGTTCCCTTGGGGGTGTGGCTAAGCAAGGTGTCATGGGCTGAAGGTGTGCCTGATACCAGCTCCGTGCCTCCGGGCAGGAGGTTGTGGGCATTCTCACGGGGATGCGGATACTTGCATGTGTAAGTTCAGCTAGAGTTGAGAGTAAAGTCAGGACCAAGCCTTTGTGCTTGCGGGACTTTCTAGGGCCCATCTTAACATCTTCAGTGTTATGCTTTAATTAAGCTACGCCGGC